TCTGTGAGTCCTAGGAATGGTATGATGCCAGAAAGTATTTTTATACAAACATTAATTGGTCGTGTATTAGCCGATGATATATATATGGGTACACGCTGTATTGCCACTAGAAATCAAGACATTGGGATTGGACTTGTAAATCGATTCATAACCTTTCGAGCAAAACCAATAGCTATTCGAACCCCTTTTACTTGCAGGAGTGCATCTTGGATCTGTCGATTATGTTATGGACGGAGTCCTACTCATGGCGACCTGGTTGAATTGGGAGAAGCTGTAGGTATTATTGCAGGCCAATCAATTGGAGAACCGGGTACTCAATTAACATTAAGAACTTTTCATACCGGCGGAGTATTCACGGGGGGTACTGCAGAACACGTGCGATCCCCTTCTAATGGAAAAATAAAATTCAATGAAGATTTGGTTCATCCGACACGTACACGCCATGGACATCCCGCCTTTCTCTGTTCCATAAACTTGTATGTAACTATTGAAAGTGAAGATAGTCGACATAATGTAAATATTCCCCCCAAAAGTTTTCTTTTAGTTCAAAACGATCAATATGTAGAATCAGAACAAGTGATTGCTGAGATTCGCGCAGGAACATCCACTTTACATTTTAAAGAGAAAGTTCGAAAACATATTTATTCTGACTCCGACGGAGAAATGCACTGGAGCACCGATGTGTATCATGCACCCGAATTTCCATATGGAAATGTTCATCTATTACCAAAAACAAGTCATTTATGGATATTATTAGGAGAGCCGCGCAGATCTAGTCTAGTTTCGCTTTCGATCCACAAGGATCAAGATCAAATGAATGCGCATTCTCGTTTTGTCAAGAGAAATTCTACTTCTAACCTCTCAGAAACGAATGATGCGTCGAGAGAAAAATTATTTACTTCTAATTTTTCGGATAAAAAAGAAGATAGGGTTCCTGATTATTCAGACTTTGGTCGAATTATAGGTACCGGTCGTTGTAATCTCGTAGATCCGACCATTCTCTACCAGAATTCTGATTTATTCTCAAAGAGGCGAAGGAATAGATTCATCATTCCACTCCAATCAATTCAAAAATGCGAGAACGAATTAACACTTCTCTCAGATATCTTGATTGAAATCCCCATCGATGGTGTTTTCCGTAGAAATAGTATTCTTGCTTATTTGGACGATCCTCGATACAGAAGAAATAGTTCGGGCATTACTAAACATGGGACTATAGAAACGGATTCAATCGTCAAAAAAGAGGATTTAATTGAGTATCGAGGAGGTAGGGAATTTAGGCCAAAATACCAAATGAAAGTCGATCGTTTTTTTTTCATTCCCGAGGAAGTGCATATATTACCTGTATCTTCTTCCCTAATGGTACGGAACAATAGTATCATTGGGGTGGATACACAAATTACTTTAAATATAAGAAGCCAAGTGGGCGGGTTGGTCCGAGTGGAGAGAAAAAAAAAAAGAATTGAACTTAAAATATTTTCTGGAGATATCCATTTTCCTGGAGAGACAGATAAGATATCCCGACATAGTGGCGTTTTGATACCACTGGGAACAGGAAAACAAAATTCCAAGGAATCCAAAAAATGGAAAAATGGGATCTATGTTCAACGGATCACGTCTAGTAAGAAAAAGTATTTTGTTTTGGTTCGTCCTGTCGTTACCTATGAACTAACCGACGGTATAACTTTAGGAACGCTTTTCCCCCCGGATCTGTTGCAGGAAAGGGATAATGTGAAACTTCGAGTTATTAATTATATCCTTTATGGGAATGGTAAACCAATTAGAGGAATTTCTGATACAAATATTCAATTAGTTCGGACTTGTTTAGTATTGAATTGGGACCAAGACAAAAAAAGTTCTTCTAGTCAAGAAGTTCGTGCTTCTTTTGTTGAAATAAGTGCAAATGGTTTGATTCGACATTTCCTAAGAATCGACTTGCTGAAATCCACTATTTCATATAGCGGAAAAAGGAATGACCCACGGAGTTCAGGATTTCTCCCCGATAATGGATCAAATTGCACCAATATAAATCCGTTTTCTTCCATTTATTCCAAAATAAGAATTCAACAACCCCTTAATCAAAATAAAAGAACTATTCATACGTTGTTGAATAGAAATAAGGAATTCCAATCGTTGATGATTTTGTCATCATCCAATTGTTTTCGAATGGGTCCATTCAATGATGTAAAATATCACAATCATAATGCAATAAAAGAATTGATTCAAATTACAAAAGATCCTGTAATTCCAATTAAGAATTTGTCGAGGCCTTTAGGAACAGCCTTTCTAATTGCGAATGTTTATTCACTTTACCATTTCATAATTCATAATCAGATCTTGGTAAATAACTACTTGCAACTTGACAATTTAAAACAGACTTTTCAAGTAATTAAATTTAAATATTTTTTAATCGATGAAAATGAAAAAATGGATAACCCCCGTTCGTGCAGTAACATTATTGTCAATTTGAATTGGCATTTTCTCCACCCCAATTATTGCCAAGAAAAATCTACAATAATGAATCTTGGACAGTTTATTTGTGAAAATATATATATAGCCAAAAACGCATCACACCTAAAATTAAAATCGGGTCAAGTTATACTTGTTCAAGTTGACTCTGTAGTAATACGATCAGCTAAACCTTATTTGGCTACTCCAGGAGCAACTGTTCATGGCCATTATGGGGAAGTCCTGTACGAAGGAGATACTTTAATTACATTTATATATGAAAAATCGAGATCTGGTGATATAACCCAAGGGCTCCCAAAAGTAGAACAGGTGTTAGAAGTGCGTTCGATTGATGCAATATCGATGAATCTAGAAAAGAGGGTTGAGGGGTGGAACGAACGTATAACAAGAATTCTTGGAATGCCGTGGGCATTCTTGGTTGGTGCTGAGCTAACTATAGTGCAAAGTCGTATCTCTTTGGTTAATAAGATCCAAAAGGTTTATCGATCCCAAGGAGTGCAGATTCATAATAGGCATATAGAAATTATTGTACGTCAAATAACATCAAAGGTCTTGGTTTCGGAAGAGGGAATGTCTAATGTTTTTTCACCAGGAGAACTAATTGGATTGTTACGGGCGGAACGAATGGGGCGCGCGTTGGAAGAAGCGGTTTGTTACCGAGCCCTCTTATTGGGCATAACAAGAGCGTCTCTGAATAGTCAAAGTTTTATATCTGAAGCAAGTTTTCAAGAAACTGCTCGAGTTTTAGCAAAAGCAGCTCTCCGGGGTCGAATCGATTGGGTGAAAGGCCTGAAAGAGAACGTTGTTTTGGGGGGTATGATACCCGTTGGTACAGGGTTGAAAGGATTGTTGCCCCCTTCAAAACAACACAACAGGAGCCCTTTGGAAATGGAAACAAAAAAAAACAATCTATTCGAGGGGGAAATGAGAGATATTTTGTTTCACCACAGAAAATTATTTGATTCTTTCTTTTCAAAGAATTTCCACGATAGACCAGAACAATCATTTATAGGGTTTAATGATTTCTAAAAGTAAAAAGTCGATTGGTTTTTTTGACTATATGTATTTTGGTACAGTCATTTGAATAGTAAGGCAATAGAAAAGACTAATGGCTTATTCATCTATCTACAGCCAATCTACGGTAGAAGAGAAGGTTCCATCGGAACAATTCTTTATTTCAGTTCGGGGTTTCTCGTATCTTTTTTTTTTTCAAAAAAAGGGGGGGTGTGGGGAGAAATGACAAGAAGATATTGGAACATCGACTTGGAAGAGATGCTGGAGGCGGGAGTTCATTTTGGTCATGGTACTAGGAAATGGAATCCTAAAATGGCACCTTATATTTCTGCAAAGCGTAAAGGTATTCATATTACAAATCTTACTAAAACTGCTCGTTTTTTATCCGAAGCCTGCGATTTGGTTTTTGATGCAGCAAGTAGGGGAAAAGAGTTCTTGATTGTTGGTACCAAAAAGAAAGCAGCTGATTCAGTAGCATGGGCTGCAATAAAAGCCCGGTGTCATTGTGTTAATAAAAAATGGCTCGGCGGGATGTTAACAAATTGGTCCACTACAGAAACGAGACTTCATAAGTTCAGGGACTTGAGAATGGAACAAAAAACGGGAAGACTCGACCGTCTTCCGAAAAGAGATGCGGCTGTGGTGAAAAGACAATTATCTCGCCTACAAACATATCTGGGCGGGATTAAATATATGACAGGGTTACCCGATATTGTGATCATCATTGATCAGCATGAAGAATATACGGCCCTGCGGGAGTGTATCACTTTGGGAATTCCAACAATTTCTTTAATCGATACAAATAGTGACCCCGATCTTGCGGATATTTCGATTCCAGCGAACGATGACGCTATATCTTCAATCCGCTTAATTCTTAATAAATTAGTATTCGCAATTAGTGAGGGCCGTTCTAGCTATATAAGAAATCCTTGATTAATAATTAATAATAAGTTAAATAACTTTTCCTTCGAAAATCCGATAGATTTATGGAATCGGTTCTTTTTTATGAATTTTTTCAAATAGATAAAAATAACTGGGGACATTATGTGATTAGTTAGTATTCAAAATAGGAGTTGGTATTCAAAATACCCGATTCAAGTAGACAAAGAGATGGTTGAATCAAAATAATTTTTTTAAAGTTCGATTTTTTTCAGAGGGCAATATGAATGTACTATCATGTTCCATGAACACAATAAAAGGGTTATATGATATATCCGGCGTGGAAGTAGGCCAACATTTCTATTGGCAAATAGGGGGTTTCCAGGTACATGGCCAAGTACTTATTACTTCTTGGGTTGTAATTGCCATCTTATTAGGTTCAGTTACTATAGCTGTTCGGAACCCACAAACCATTCCGACTGGGGGTCAGAATTTCTTCGAATATGTTCTTGAATTCATTCGGGATGTGAGTAAAACTCAAATTGGAGAAGAATATGGCCCCTGGGTTCCTTTTATTGGAACTATGTTTTTATTTATTTTTGTTTCGAATTGGTCAGGAGCCCTTTTACCCTGGAAAA